AACAAAGAAATGGAAGAACTAGAACCGTATGGATTTCCAAAGACTCCATGGATAGGAACTAAAAACGAGATATCGAAGTAGTTCTGATGATTCAGTATATCATCACTTCAATTCGGAGTTCTTAGTTACTTTGACCGGGTGGATCTTAGTGATGGAATAATAAGTAATAATTCATTGGTTGATTGTATCATTAACCATTTCTTTATTTTGGTGCGAGGAACTTACCATGAATCCACTGATTTCTGCCGCTTCCGTTATTGCTGCTGGATTGGCCGTAGGGCTTGCTTCTATTGGACCTGGAGTTGGTCAAGGTACTGCTGCGGGCCAAGCCGTAGAAGGTATCGCGAGACAACCAGAAGCAGAGGGTAAAATACGAGGTACTTTATTGCTTAGTCTGGCTTTTATGGAAGCTTTAACAATTTACGGACTGGTCGTGGCATTAGCGCTTTTATTTGCGAATCCTTTTGTTTAATCCTATTCTATAAACGTGGAAATACGTACTTCTTTTCTTATTTTATTGCCGTCGACTTACCGCTTGCTTCTTCGAATTAGATCAAAACTTCACTCCACTTCTTCGTTGAGACAATACTCCGGGGAAGGTCTGATTTGAGGATGAGGAATTAGTAGATCCACTCGCTTTCTCACTTCCCGTCCTTAATTTAATGGAAACCCCTTTTGACTTTTAGGAAGCGTTGCAGGTATTTCGCAATTGACATGAAACCGGGGACCTAATAAGTATCTTATTGGGAACTTCAATTGAAATAAAATAATAATAAAGAATCCATTTTTGAAATTTGAAAATGATTTCAAATGAAATGAATATATTCATATTTAAAATAAGTCAATTAATAAAAAAAAAGAAATCAATAATAAAAAAACGGGACGAAGTGATACAAAAAGAACTCTGTTCGATTTTGTTAGTCCTATCTATAAGAGGAGAGCATATGAAAAATGTAACCGATTCTTTCGTTTCCTTGGGTTACTGGCCATCCGCCGGGAGTTTCGGGTTGAATACCGATATTTTAGCAACAAATCTAATAAATCTAAGTGTAGTGCTTGGCGTATTGATCTTTTTTGGAAAGGGAGTGTGTGCGAGTTGTGTATTTCAAGAATAGGCTGGATCCAACCGGCTGCACTTTCTTTTTTTTTTATTTATAAATAGGGAAGAAAGGTGCACGATCTCGACGAATTACTTCTGAATAAATTAAGAAATCATATGTAAGAACCATAGCATTTCGTGACTCATTGGTAAATCAACTTTGATTCTCTATCAACCAATAATGTGGGACCATTAACATGGTTAAAGCTAAACCGCCTGAAGTCCAGGCACAACATGGTACTCTTTCTACCACTACGTTAGTACGGAGATGGTTTCAAAATGAATAGTTGGCAATTTATCCGATATAGAACACTCATATCGATAAAATGATTTGAACCATTTACTGGAAAAATGGGTGTCTCGCCCTTTTTTTATCCAATGCTGAATCGACGACCTATGTATAAAATAAGAAGAATTTTTTGGATTTGAAGAAAAAAAAACAACTTTGCTGACAATTACAGATTTTTTTTGTCTGGTCGGAAGAGTCCTCTGAATATTCTGGTCTTGTATCAGTTTCCATATCTTGGAATACGAACAGAGAAGAGAGGGTAGGCTCATTACATTAAAAGATATGGGAATGCTCATAACATAAGTAACTGAGCGTGAGAGCCAAATGAATCGAAAGATTCATGTTTGGTTCGGGAAGAGATCATGGAAGTGAAGTTGTGAAATGAATGGGAAAATAATCTACTTTCATTAAGTGATTTATTAGATAATCGAAAACAGAGGATTCTGAGTACTATTCGAAATTCAGAAGAACTACGCGGAGGAGCTATTGAGCAGCTCGAAAAAGCCCGGGCTCGCTTACGGAAAGCGGAAATGGAAGCAGATGAGTTTCGAGTGAATGGATACTCTGAGATAGAACGAGAAAAACAGAATTTGATTAATGCCACTTATGAGAATTTGGAACGATTAGAAAATTACAAAAATGAAACCATTCATTTTGAACAACAAAGAGCAATTAATCAGGTCCGACAGCGAGTTTTCCAACAAGCCTTACAAGGAGCTCTAGGAACTCTGAATAGTTGTTCGAACAGCGAGTTACATTTACGCACCATCAGTGCTAATATTGGCATGCTCGGGGCCATGAAAGAAATAACTGATTAGCCCTTTTACTGTAGGCATTATTTTTTTTTTTCTCCCTTTGTTTCCGAAAAAGAATTAAGAGACACTAATGGTAACCATTCGAGCCGACGAAATTAGTAATATTATCCGTGAACGTATTGAACAATATAATCGAGAAGTCACGATTGTGAATACCGGCACCGTACTTCAAGTAGGCGATGGCATTGCTCGTATTCATGGTCTTGATGAAGTAATGGCAGGGGAATTAGTAGAATTTGAAGAGGGTACAATAGGCATTGCTCTGAATTTGGAATCAAACAATGTTGGCGTTGTATT